ATAAAAATTATTAAAAAATCTTTTTTTTTAAAAAAAATTAGCAAAAATTTTAAAATTTAAAATTACAGCACCCCTACTGTTAGCTAATTTTCATCAAAATTATATAAAAATGATTAAAAAATTCTTTCTTTTTTTTATAAAATTACCATAAAAATCTAAATTAAACTTACAGCACCCCTACTGTTAGCTAATTTTCATCAAAATTGTATAAAAATGATTAAAAAATCTTTTTTTTAAAAAAATTAGCAAAAATTTTAAAATTTAAAATTACAGCACCCCTACTGTTAGCTAATTTTCATCAAAATTATATAAAAATGATTAAAAAATTCTTTCTTTTTTTTATAAAATTACCATAAAAATCCAGATTAAACTTACAGCACCCCTACTGTTAGCTAATTTTCATCAAAATTGTATAAAAATAATTAAAAAATTTATATTAAATTAATTCTTTCTTAGTAAAAAAAATTATCACCATAATTACTCTTCCTTTTCTTTAATTATTATTTAAATTAATTTTTTTAAAAATAAATTTTTTCATTGCTTTAGAATAAAACTTTAAGTAAAACTTTTTTTTTATAAACATATAAAATATATATTCAACAAAAATTAAAACAAAATTATTTAATTTTTTAATTTTTACAATAAAAATATTAATTACAAATTTTAATTACCTTAATTACTTTCTATCATATTAAACTTTTCCTTAAAAATCTTTAAATAACCCAATTTTTGGCAAAAAAAAAAAAAGGCAAAAAAGCCGTTTTTTTTTGAAAAATTTCGATAAAATCAAAAAAAATCGAAAAAATCATCTAATTTAATTTTTAAAATTTTTGGCAATTTTTTTACCAAAATTTTATTACCTATACAGCTATTCCTTAATTAAACTCTACTCCTAAGTTTTATAACAAAAAAAATTTCGAGGAACTTCGCATTTTTAGTAATATTTTCTTTTACTTTATATTTTTAATCTAAAATTAAAAATAAAGGTTGAATAAAAAATTAAAATAATTAATATTATTTTAACTTTTTCTTATAATTACTTAAATTTAAATTTATATTTAATTTTATTAATAATTATAATTTACTTTCATATTAACTAAGGTTTTTTTTTTTTTTTTTTAAAAATTATAATTTAATTAATAATTAATTTTCAATAGTCTTTAAATTTATTCTTAATTATTTATATTAAAAATAATTTTAACTATAAATAATTAAGTATTTATTATTGAAAAGTGTCTATTTAACATTAAAGATAATTTTACTATAATTATTTATCTTATAGTATTATAAGAATAAATAGTTTTTGTCTCTTTTTTAGTAAAAGTTTAATTTATATATATATAATAAATATGTATTATATATTAATAATTTATATATTATATATATATATATATATTAATTAATTCAATATATTATTTTATTAATATATAATATATCTTATTTATTTATCATTTATAAAATTAATCTAATAATTAATATACATTTAAAAATAAATTAAATATTTATTATTTAAATTAAGTACCCAATTTACTATTTAAGAATAAATTCTAAATATTTCCCTTTTATTTTTTTTTCAAAAAATTTGGTAAAACTGATTATTAATATTAAAATTCTTAGTTTTTAATATAATACTATTGAATTTTAGTTAATAATTTATATATATATAATAATGAATCAATTATATTAATTAATTAAAAATTAATAATCTCAAAATTTAATTTTTATTAGGAAAAAAAAATTATAATGACTTCCTAAGAATATAACTTTTTTACCTTCGACTTACTTAATAGCCCATTTTTTGACCCAAAAAAATTGAAAAAAAAAATTGAAAAAATTCAAAAAATTCCAAAAATTTGAAAATTTAAAATTTGATTTTTTGGGCATTTTTACCCCCCTTAGTTTGACTTTTCATTTAAAATTCATGGTTTGTTACAACTTTTGTACAATTAAAGTTTTAATGAAGTGCCTGAAAAAAAGGGCTATTTTGATAGAATAGACCATGCAAATTTTGTCTTCGTTAAATTTTGTAAATTTTTGATTTTTTAAAAAATCGGGTTCCTAATTTTCATTAAAAAACACGTTTTTTTAAAAAAAAAAAAAAAATTACTTTAAAATTTCTTTTGCTATAAAAATTTGTTTGAATTTTTCATTATTAGAAAAATTACAATTATATTTAATAGAATTAAACTATTTCTACTAGTATCAAAAACTAATGTACCTCTTATACTAAAATATAAAAAAAAAATAAGCTAATAAAGCTTTTGGGTTCATACCCCAACTATAAAGGTTTTAATCCTTTTTTTTTTAATTTTATTTAAATATTGAAAATTAATATTTTTTTCTTCTTTAATAATTAGAATTTTTATCTCAATTTCATCAAATTCCTGATTAGGAATTTGAATAGGTTTAGAAATTAATATACTTTCTATTATTCCCTTAATAAATAATACAAAAAATATATATATAACTGAATCTTCTATAAAATATTTTATTACTCAAGCTATAGCCTCTACAATTATTTTAATATCTATTATTTTAATAATATCTAATTTTATAGTTAATAATTTTATATTGATTTTAATTAATTCAAGATTACTTACAAAAATAGGATCAGCCCCATTCCATTTTTGGTTCCCCGAAGTAATAGAAGGTCAATTATGATCATTATGTTTTACATTATTAACTATTCAAAAAATTATTCCCCTATCTATTTTAAATTTAAATTTGAATTTAAATTTATTTTTATATTTTATTATTATTTTTAACATACTAATTAGAGCTATTATAGGATTAAATCAAACTAGATTACGTAAAATTTTAACTTATTCTTCTATTAATCACATTGGATGAATAATTGCATCTATAATATTTTTAAAAATAATTTGAATTTCATATTTTCTAATTTACAGTTTTATTTCATTTAATTTAATTTTCATATTTAACATTTTTAATACTTTTTATTTCAAGCAATTATTTAAATTTTTAAATTTCTCTTATTTAATAAAATTAATTTTTATAATAAATTTTTTTTCTTTAGGTGGTCTTCCACCGTTTTTAGGATTTTTACCTAAATGATTAACAATTCAATCAATAATTTTTAATGGTATAGAATTTTTAATTGTAATTATAGTAATTTTAACGTTAATCACTTTATTTTACTATATACGTCTAACTTTTTCAACTCTAATACTTTCAACAAATGAAATTTTCAAATTACCAAATTATAAAATTTATTGAATTAATTTTTTGAATTTTTCGTCATTAATTTTTTTACTTTTAAGAATCCTTTACTTTAACTTTTAAAGGATTTAAGTTAAAAATTAAACTTTTAGCCTTCAAAGCTAATAATAAAGGATTCTTTAAGCCTTAAAGATACCTCTCCTTTAAATTTGCAATTTAATGTCATTTTTGACTATAAGACTTGATAAAAGAATTTTTAATTCCTAAATAAATTTACAATTTATTGCCTTTATTCTCAGCCATTTTATCGAATAAATGGTTATTTTCTACTAATCACAAAGATATCGGAACTTTATATTTTATTTTCGGAGCTTGAGCAGGAATGGTCGGAACCTCTTTAAGAATACTAATTCGTGCAGAATTAGGTACCCCTGGTTCTTTAATTGGAGATGATCAAATTTATAATGTAATTGTTACAGCCCATGCTTTTGTGATAATTTTTTTTATAGTTATGCCTATTGTTATTGGTGGATTTGGAAATTGACTTGTTCCATTGATATTAGGAGCACCTGATATAGCCTTCCCTCGAATAAATAATATAAGATTTTGACTTCTCCCCCCTTCTTTATCCCTACTCCTGATAAGAAGAATAGTCGAAAGAGGTGCAGGAACAGGTTGAACTGTCTATCCTCCCTTATCTTCCAATATTGCTCACAGAGGATCCTCTGTAGATTTGGCAATTTTTAGTCTACATTTAGCTGGTATCTCCTCAATTTTAGGTGCTGTAAATTTTATCTCTACAATTATTAATATACGATCAATTGGAATAACTTTTGACCGTATGCCATTATTTGTTTGATCTGTTAAAATTACAGCTATTCTACTTCTTTTATCCCTCCCAGTTTTAGCAGGTGCAATTACAATACTTTTAACTGACCGAAATATTAATACCTCATTTTTTGACCCTGCCGGTGGTGGTGATCCAATTCTTTACCAACATTTATTTTGATTTTTTGGACACCCTGAAGTTTATATTCTAATTTTACCAGGATTTGGTATAATTTCCCATATTATTAGCCAAGAAAGAGGCAAAAAAGAAGCATTCGGAACTCTTGGTATAATCTATGCAATAATAGCAATTGGATTATTAGGATTTATTGTTTGAGCTCATCATATATTTACTGTAGGTATAGACGTCGATACACGAGCTTACTTTACTTCTGCAACAATAATTATTGCAGTTCCTACTGGAATTAAAATTTTTAGATGATTAGCCACACTTCATGGAACTCAAATTAATTTTTCCCCATCCATACTTTGAGCACTAGGATTTGTTTTTCTTTTCACAGTAGGAGGATTAACAGGAGTAATTTTAGCTAATTCTTCTATTGACATTATTTTACACGATACTTATTATGTAGTTGCTCATTTTCATTATGTCTTATCTATAGGAGCTGTATTTGCAATTATAGCAGGTCTAGTACACTGATTTCCCTTATTTACTGGAGTAACATTAAATGATAAATTTTTAAAAATTCAATTTTTTTCTATATTTATTGGTGTTAATATTACTTTTTTCCCCCAACATTTCCTAGGTTTAGCTGGTATGCCTCGACGATATTCAGATTACCCTGATGCTTATCTTCCCTGAAATATAGTATCTTCTATTGGATCAATTATTTCAATAATTAGAATTTTATTTATACTTTTTATTATTTGAGAAGCATTTTCTTCTCTACGAAAAAGTATTTCCCCATTAAATTTACCTACATCAATTGAATGAATACAACTTTTACCTCCTGCTGAACATAGATATTCTGAGCTACCCATACTGTCTAATTTCTAATATGGCAGAATAGTGCGATGGATTTAAACCCCATTTATAAAGTGAAACTTTTTTTAGATGATAACATGAAAAACTCTTATACTTCAAGATAGAGCTTCTCCATTAATAGAACAATTGATATTTTTCCATGATCATTCATTAATAATTTTAATTATAATTACTATATTAGTAAGTTATATAATAACAACAATCTTATTTAACCAATTTAATTACCGCTATCTTCTTGAAGGTCAAATAATTGAAATTATTTGAACTATAATACCAGCTATTATTTTGATTTTTATTGCTCTACCCTCTTTACGTCTACTGTACTTACTTGATGAAATTAATAATCCTTTAATTACAATTAAAACTATTGGCCATCAATGATATTGGTCTTATGAATATTCAGATTTTTCTAATATTGAATTTGATTCTTATATAATTCCTTTTAATGAATTAAAAAATTATAATTTTCGTTTATTAGATGTTGATAATCGAATTTGTGCACCTTTTAATTCTCAAATTCGTATAATTGTCACATCAACTGATGTTATTCATTCTTGAACAATTCCTTCATTAGGAGTAAAAATTGACGCAACTCCAGGGCGCTTAAATCAAATTGGATTACTTATAAATCGATCAGGAATTTTTTTTGGGCAATGTTCAGAAATTTGTGGAGCAAACCATAGTTTTATACCTATTGTTATAGAAAGAATTTCTCCTAAATCTTTTATTAATTGAATTAATAAAATAAGAGAAATTTACATTAGATGGCTGAAAGTAAGCATTGGTCTCTTAAACCACAAAATAGTACTTAACGATTACTTCTAATGAAAAACTTAGTTAAAAAATAACATTAGCCTGTCAAACTAAAATCACTTAAATCAAGTAGTTTTTGATCCCCCAAATAGCCCCATTAAATTGGTTAACTTTATTTTTTTTATTTTTAATTATTTTTTTTATTCTTAATTCAATAAATTATTTTTCATTTTTATATAAATATAAAACTTCTAAATTTTTAAAAAAATCTTCTCAATTAAACTGAAAATGATAATAAATCTTTTTAGAACATTTGATCCTACAACTAATTTTAATCTTTCTTTAAATTGATTAAGAATCATTCTAGTTTTTATTTTCTTACCCTCAATATTTTGATTAATTCCATCACGATGAAATTTTCTTTGAATTAATATTATTATTACTTTACATAAAGAATTTAAAATTTTAATTAATTCCCCATTTAAAGGAAGGACATTAATTTTTATTTCATTATTTTCTATAATTTTATTTAATAATTTCTTAGGATTATTTCCGTATATTTTTACTAGTTCAAGACACCTGACAATAACTTTGACAATATCATTGCCTTTATGGTTAAGTTTTATACTTTACGGATGAATTAATAACACAATTCATATATTTGCTCATTTAGTCCCTCAAGGATCTCCAAGAATTCTTATGCCTTTTATAGTATGCATTGAGACTATTAGAAATATTATCCGCCCAGGAACTTTAGCTGTTCGATTAACAGCTAATATAATTGCTGGTCATTTACTTTTAACTTTATTAGGTAATACAGGAAATTCTTTAACTATTTTTACAATTAATTTTTTAATTTTTACTCAAATTTTATTACTTATTTTAGAATCAGCAGTTGCTATTATTCAATCTTATGTATTTTCTGTTTTAAGAACTCTTTATTCTAGAGAAGTAATTTATGAATACACATAAAAATCATCCTTTTCATCTTGTTGATTATAGGCCATGACCAATTTTAGGAGCTGTAAGAGCTATAATTACCATAATTGGATTAATCAAATGATTCCATATATTTAACTATTCCTTATTTTTGATTGGATTAATTAATACAATTTTAATTATATACCAATGATGACGTGATATCACTCGTGAAGGAACTTTTCAAGGTCTTCATACATTTAAAGTTACTATAGGCTTACGTTGAGGAATAATTTTATTTATTACATCTGAAATTTTTTTCTTTATTTCATTTTTTTGAGGATTTTTTCATAGAAGCTTATCACCAACAATTGAATTAGGTATATTATGACCCCCTAAAGGAATCGACCCTTTTAATCCTATACAAATTCCTTTGCTAAATACTTTAATTTTATTAACATCAGGACTTACAGTTACTTGGGCTCATCATAGATTAATTGAAAATGATTTTAATCAAACTAAACAAAGACTAATTTTAACAGTTATTTTAGGATTTTATTTTACTTTACTTCAAGCGTATGAATATATTGAAGCCCCATTTTGTATTTCTGATGCTGTTTATGGATCTTCTTTTTACATAGCTACTGGATTCCATGGAATCCATGTAATTATCGGAACAACCTTTTTATTAATTTGTTTAATTCGACATTTAATAAATCATTTTTCATCTATTCACCATTTTGGTTTTGAAGCTGCGGCTTGATATTGACATTTTGTTGATGTTGTTTGATTATTCCTTTACATTTCTATTTATTGATGAGGTAGATATTTATATAGTATAAAAATTATTTTTAACTTCCAATTAAAAGATCTAATAATTATAATTAGTATAAATAATTTTAACATTAATTACTTACTCAATATTTTTATTTACTTTAGCATTTATTGTTATATTAATTTCAAATATTATTTCTAAAAAAAGTTTTATAGATCGAGAAAAAAATAGCCCATTTGAATGCGGATTTGATCCTAAAAATTCAGCCCGTTTACCATTTTCTTTACATTTTTTTTTAATTGCTATTATTTTTTTAATTTTTGATGTAGAAATTACTCTTCTAGTACCATTTATTTTAACAATCAAAATTTCTAAATTATTAAATTTATATTTAATTTTAACTTTTTTTATTATTATTTTACTTATTGGTCTTTTCCATGAATGAAACCAAGGAGCATTAACTTGAATTAACTAGGATAATAGTTAATTATAACATTTAATTTGCATTTAAAAAGTATTGATCAATCAATTTATCTTAAATAAGAAACAATAATTTGTATTTAGTTTCGACCTAAAATTTTGTCCTAAATAGACCTTATTTAATTGAAACCAAAATAGAGGTAAATCATTGTTAATGATTAAATTGAAATTAATTTTCCAATTAAAGAAATATGTAATTCAAGAAAGAACTTCTAATTCATTTCTTTAACGATGTAATTTCGTTAATATTTCTATTTATATAGTTTAAGAAAAACTTTACATTTTCATTGTAAAATTAAAAATTATTTTTATAAATATTTAAAGATAAAATTTTATCACCTCAACATCTTCAATGTTTTGCTCTAATTAAGCTATTTAAATTAAATATATATAATAATTAAAAAAATTACTCATATTAATAAAATAATTAAATAAATCTTTAAATTATTGTTAAATAAAATTTGAAAAAAATTTGATTTTATAATTAAATTTTTATAAAGATTTTGACTTCCAAGATATTCTAGTCATCCTTGATCTAAATTTTTATAATATAATTTTCCTATTATTAAAAAATAATAATTTATTATAAAAGTAGATAAAATTGGTATATTTCATATTAAAGAAAAAAATAATGATAATTTTAAAAATTTAATACTTTTAATTTCATAATTTAAAGAAAATTTAGATAATTCGAGTCCTAAAAAAGCCCCTAAAACAATTACTACTAAAGCTATTATCTTTATTAAAAAAGGTAAACAAATAAAATAAGGAGTTTTTAATATTAACCATATTAGTATTCTTCCACCAATAATTACCATAAATAATAAAACTAATATTCTTTTTAATATCTTAAAACTTGTTTCTTCTAGTAAATTTAAACTATAAAAATTAAAACTTCCAATCATTGAATAATATATCAATCGAAAAGTATATATTACAGTTAAACCTGTAGATAAAAAAAAAATTACATAAATATAAAAATTTAGATGCTGTATAGAAAGAATTTCTAAAATTAAATCTTTAGAGTAAAATCCAGATAAAAAAGGTAGCCCACATAAAGATAAATTAGAAATATTAAAAATAGTACAAGTTAAAGGAAGATTAGTAATTAAATTTCCTATATAACGAATATCTTGACAATTTATTAAATTATGAATCATATTTCCAGCACACATAAATAAAGTCGCCTTAAATAAAGCATGAGTTAATAAATGAAAAAAAGCTAAATTGTATTCTCCGATAGATAAAATTCTTATTATTAATCCTAATTGACTTAAAGTTGATAGGGCAATAATTTTTTTTAAATCAAATTCAAAATTTGCCCCTAATCCTGCTATAAATATTGTTATTCTACCAATAAAAAGTAAAACTATTATTATCCTTGAATTTAAACATTCATTAAATCGAATTAATAAATAAACTCCTGCTGTAACTAAAGTAGAAGAATGAACTAATGAAGAAACTGGAGTTGGTGCAGCTATTGCTGCTGGTAATCAGGAAGAAAATGGGATTTGAGCTCTTTTTGTTATAGATGCTAAAATTACTATAATTGAAATTATTTGTATGCAAAAATCATTTTTTATAAATTCTAAATAATATAAAAAATTTCAACTTCCATAATTAATTATTCAAACAATAGATATTAATAATATGACATCCCCAATTCGGTTAGTTAAAGCCGTAATTATTCCAGCATTTCTAGACTTTTGATTTTGATAGTAAATTACTAAACAATAAGAAACTAATCCTAAACCATCTCACCCTAATAAAATTCTAATTATATTTGGTCTAATAATTATTAACATTATTGATAAAACAAACATAAAAATTAGTATAATAAATCGAGGTAAATTTAAATCACCTATTATATACTCTTCTCTATAAAAAATTACTATTGAAGAAATAAACAAAACAAATCTCATGAATAACATTCTTATTCAATCTAATAGAAATACTATAGAAATTCTATTATAATTTAAATTTAATAATTCATATTCAATAAAAATTCTTTGATCTAAAATTATAAAATTTAATCTTAAAAAAAAGAAACTAATTCTTAGTAATAATAATAATAAAAAATAAATAAAACAAATTGACATTATCTAAGATATAAAAATATTTTTTTGATTCCACAAATCAATGTTTTTTATAAACTACTTAAATTTAAATTCATAAAGTTAATAACTCTCTCTTTAAAATTAATAAATTTAAAGGTAATCAATGTAAAATTAATAATAAATATTCTCGAATAAAACCTATAGAAAATCTATAAATTCCTGAATAAAATTTTCCATGTTGACTAAATGAATATAAATATAATGAATAAGCAGCTCTAAAAAATGATATTAATCTTAAAAATAATATTATTAAATAATTTCATATTACCAATCTTCCTATTAATATAATTTCACCTAATAAATTTAAGCTTGGAGGAGCTGCTATGTTTGAAGAACTTAATAAAAATCATCATAAACTTATTCTTGGTATTAAATTAATTAGCCCCTTATTTAGATATAATCTCCGACTTAATAATCGTTCATAAGAAATATTAGCTAAACAAAATAATCCAGACGAACATAGCCCATGAGCTAATATCATAACTAATGAACCACATAACCCTCAATAATTTATTGTTATAATTCCACTAATTACTAATCCTATATGAGCTACTGAAGAATAAGCAATTAAAGATTTTATATCTCTTTGACGTAAACAAATTAATGAAATGATTACTCCCCCGATTATTGAAATTATAATAAAAATTAAATTAAATTTTATCCCAATATACTCAAATATTAACATTAAACGTATTATTCCATAACCCCCTAATTTTAATATAACCCCTGCTAAAATTATTGAACCTCTAATAGGTGCTTCAACATGAGCTTTAGGGAGTCATAAATGGACTATAAATATAGGTAATTTAATTAAAAAAACTAAATTTAAACCTAAATATAAATATAAATTTTTTATATCTTCTATAAATAAAAAATTTAAACTTATTAGATTTTTAAATAAAAAAAAAATTCTAACTAATATAGGCATTGATCCAATTAAAGTATAAAATAATAAATAGACTCCAGCCTGGATACGCTCAGGTTGATACCCTCATCCAATAATTAATATTAAAGTAGGAATAAGCCTTATTTCAAAAAATAAATAAAAATAAAATAAATTTATAACTCTAAAAGTTAAAATTAATGAAAACAATAATATCAAAATAAAAAATATAAATATAATTTCATTATTTTTTATACTATACAATTTAAATCTTGCTATTATTATTAAAGAACAAATTCAAATTCTTAATAAAATTATTATATATCTCAATAAATCTCATCCTATATTAAACCCTAATTCTATATATAAATAATTAAATCTAAATTTTACAAAAAATAAAAAAAATAGTATAAAATATAAATATTGAATTAATCAAAAATTTTTAAAATTTAAAGGAATTATAAAAATTATAAATATAATAAATTTTATCATAACATATTAAATATTTGAAAATAATCATTTCCATGAGTTCGAACTAATGAAACTAAAATAGATAGTCCTAAAACACCTTCACATACTCTAATTGTCAAAAAAATTATAGAAAAATAATATTCGTTATCTATTAGATTTAAATAATTAAATAATCCTAAATATAATGATATTATGATAAATTCTAAACTTAATAATATTAATAAAAAATGTTTACGCTTTCTACAAAATACAAAAAACCCAATAAAGTATATAAAAATAATAATATAAATAATAAGTTTTAATAATTTAATAAAAATATTGATTTTGTAAATCAAAAATAAGGTAATCTTTTAAAACTTCAGAGAAAAATATTTATTTATTTATCTTTAATCTCCAAAATTAAAATTTTATTTAAACTATTCTCTGTATTCTAATAATTATATTTATCTTAATAAATATTTCCATTTTATTTTTATTTATAAAACATCCTTTATCTATAGGATTTATCTTATTTATTCAAGTTTTACTTATTTCTCTAATTACAAATATTACAACATTAAATTCATGATTTTCATATATTTTATTTTTAGTTATAATTGGAGGTATATTAATTCTTTTTATCTACATAACTAGTTTAGCTTCAAATGAAAAATTTAAATTTTCTTGAAAAATTCTTTTTACCCTATTTTTTTTACTAATTTTAGAAATATTTTTAATTTTTAACTTTAATTTTTATGATTCAACTAAAATTAATAATTTATTTATAAATTCAATTTCAATAAATTTTAATAAATTTTTCATATTCCCTTCTTACTTGATTATAATTACTATTATTATTTATTTATTAATCACTTTAATTGCAGTCGTAAAAATTACTAATTTTAAAAGAGGACCTTTACGTCAAAAATTTTATGAAAATACCCTTACGAATTCAATCTCCTATCACAAAAATTATTAATAATTCTTTAATTGATCTTCCTTCTCCTTCTAATATTTCAGCATGATGAAATTTTGGAAGTTTATTAGGCCTATGTTTAATAATTCAAATCATTACTGGAATTTTTTTAGCCATACATTATACACCTAATATTGAAATAGCTTTTAATAGAGTTATTCATATTTGTCGAGATGTAAATAATGGATGATTAATTCGAACATTACATGCAAATGGTGCAAGATTTTTTTTTATTTGTATTTATTTGCACATTGGACGAGGAATATTTTATGGATCTTATAATTTAATTCATACATGAATAATTGGTGTATTAATTTTATTTATTGTAATAGCAACAGCATTTTTAGGTTATGTTTTACCCTGAGGACAAATATCTTTTTGGGGAGCTACTGTAATTACTAATCTTTTATCAGCAATTCCTTATTTAGGAACCTCAATTGTTCAATGATTATGAGGAGGTTTTGCTGTTGATAATGCTACATTAACTCGATTTTTTGCCCTACATTTTCTTTTACCTTTTATTATTACTGCTTTTGTAATAATTCATCTCCTTTTTCTTCATCAAACAGGATCTAATAATCCTTTAGGGACTAACAGTAATATTGATAAAATTCCATTTCATCCTTATTTTTCATTAAAAGATATCTTTGGCTATATAATAATAATAATATTTTTAATTTTATTAACATTAATTAATCCTTACATATTAGGTGACCCAGATAATTTTATCCCTGCTAATCCTCTTTCAACTCCTATCCATATTCAACCAGAATGATATTTTTTATTTGCCTATGCAATTTTACGCTCTATTCCTAATAAACTTGGAGGAGTTATTGCCTTAGTTTTATCCATTGCAATTTTATTTATTCTCCCATTTTCTAATGTTAAAAATATTCAGAGTAACTCTTTTTATCCTATTAATAAAATTTTATTTTGATTTTTAACTTCAATTATTATTTTATTAACATGAATTGGAGCACGACCTGTAGAAGACCCTTATATTTTAATCGGTCAAATCCTAACTATTTTATATTTTTCATATTATATTATTAATCCTATCATATTCAAAATTTGAGATAACTTAATTTTTAAAAATTAGTTAATGAACTTGTAAAAGTGTATATTTTGAAAATATAAAAAAGAGTAAAAATCTCTATTAACTTATACTAAATTTTATTCACTACTTTATATAAATATTATAATTAATATTAATAAACTATAACCCACATAAAAAATTATAAAATTTAATGAAACAGGTAAAAATCTTTTTCAAGCTAAGTATATTAATTTATCATATCGATATCGAGGTAAAGTTCCTCGAACCCAAACTCATACAAATGTTATAAATCTCAATTTAATAAAAAATAAAAAAGAATTTAAATTTCCACCTATAAATAATAAAACACAAAATATTCTTATAAATAAAATTCTAGCATATTCGGCTAAAAAAATTAAAGCAAAACCTCCTCCTCTATACTCAATATTAAATCCTGATACTAATTCTGATTCTCCCTCTGCAAAATCAAAAGGAGTACGATTAGTTTCAGCTAAACCTGAAATTAGCCACATATATCTTAAAGGAAAACAAAACATTAATAATCACATAAATTCCTGAATTTTTATAAATTCTATTATATCTAACCTTAATCTTAAAAATAAAAAAGATAATAAAATTAAAGATAGCCTTACCTCATAAGAAATAGTCTGAGCAACTGCTCGTAATCTTCCTAATAAAGAATAATTAGAATTTGAAGATCAGCCAGCAATCATAATTCTGTATACTCTTAATCTAGAAATACATAAAAAAAATAATACTCCTATATTAAAATTAATTATTAACCTTAAAAAAGGTATGCATATTCATAAAAATAAAGCTAAAAATAAATTTATAATTGGCGATATAAAATATAAATTAAAATTTGATAAAATAGGAAAAATATTTTCTTTAGAAAATAATTTAATTGCATCTCTAAAAGGTTGGATAATTCCTAAAAAACCTACTTTATTAGGCCCTTTACGAATTTGGATATACCCTAAAACCTTTCGTTCTAATAAAGTTAAAAATGCAACTCCCACTAAAACTATAATAATTAAAATTAATATTCTTATTCTTATTAAAATTATATCTTTAATAAACAAGTATTATTTGTATAAAAATACATATTTAAATTCTAAATTTAATGCACTATTCTGCCAAAATAATATTCATTATTAAATAAATTTTATTAATATTTGGTCCTTTCGTACTAAAATATTTAAGATTATTTAAGATAGAAACCAACCTGGCTTACACCGGTTTAAACTCAGATCATGTAAAATTTTAAAGGTCGAACAGACCTAATCAATTAGCTTCTACACTAATTTTTAATTTTAATCCAACATCGAGGTCGCAAACTTTTTTTTCGATAAGAACTCTCAAAAAAAATTACGCTGTTATCCCTAAGGTAATTTAATCTTTTAATCATAAATTATGGATCATTTATTCATATATCAATGTTAAAATTTATAAAAAGTTTATTATATTTTTATATCACCCCAACAAATTATATATTTAAATAAAAATTATTTTATTTCTAAAAAATTATTTATATATTTATATATAAAACTCTATAGGGTCTTCTCGTCTTTAAATTTTATTTAAACTTTTTAATTTAAAAATAAAATTCTAATAAAATTAAATAGAGACAGTTATTTTCTCGTCAAATCATTCATACAAGCTTTCAATTAAAAAACTAATTATTATGCTACCTTTGTACAGTCAAAATACTGCAGCCATTTAAATTTTCAGTGGGCAGATCAGACTTTAAATTATTATCAAAAAGACATGTTTTTAATAAACAGGCGAAAAATACTTTTGCCGAATTCCTTTATTTAACCTTTCAAATATAATTTATATATTTATAAATTTATACTAATTCTATCATTATTTTAATTAAAATTTTATTATATAATTTATTTTTATAAAATACTTAAAATAAATAAAAATTAAATTTTTTAATAAATTAATTATAAAATACTATAAAAAATAAAAATTTCTAATCCTATTATTATTTTAAAATTTAATTATAACTTATAAAAATTTATATTTTAGCTTATCCCAAAATATATTACTCAATAATTAAAACTTATTTTATATTTAAAAAAAATTAATTATTGATTAAAATTCAATTTTTTTCTAAAAAAACTAGATATATTAAAAAACGATTAACATTTCATTTCTAATAAATTATTTTAAATATTTATTCAACAATAAAATATTTAATTTATTAACTCTTTTTAATTCGAGAAAATTAATTTTAAATAATTTTTATTTAATAGACCCTGATACACAAGGTACAAAAATTATTTTTCTTTTTTAAATTTAAATAAAATTTCCATCACTGTACTAATTTTCTATCATAAAAATCAATTTTTCTAAATTTTTAATAAATTTTTTAATACTTTAAATATACATTTATACTAATAATTCGTAAAATTCAAACTAAATTGATTAAACAATTTTCCTTTTAATGTAAATAAAATACTTAACAAGCTCTAATTTGAATACTAGGTACACTTTCCAGTACACCTACTTTGTTACGACTTATTTCATTTTAAATGAAAGTGACGGGCGATATGTGCATATTTTAGAGCCTTAATCATATAATTTATTTAAATTATATTACTTTCAAATCCAATTTATTATTTTTTTTAAAAAAAACAAACCATAAATACCTTTATTGTAACCCATTAATTCTTAATTATATACTACATCTTGATCTGATTTAATTTTTATATTTTAACTTATGAATATTTTTTTTCTTTTAAAAAATTCAACTACGACGATATATAAGTTAATAAATTAAGTAATTTAAATCGTGGATTATCAATTTAAATTAACAGGTTCCTCTGAAAAGATTAAAATACCGCCAAATTCTTTAATTTTAAAGAACTTAACTATTAATAATTTAAAATTTTAATTTACATTTATAATAATAGGGTATCTAATCCTAGTCTATTCCTAAATTTAGTAAATCACTTGAATAAATAAAATTTAATTAAATTTAAAATTTCACCTAATAAATTTAATTAAAATTTTTAACAATAAATAATTTTATACAATTTTAAAATAATTCATCGCATAATTTGTATAACCGCAACTGCTGGCACAAATTTTGTTTATACTTTTATATATTACTAAATCTAAATTTCTTTAATATTTAATATTAAATACTACAATTTTAAATTTATAATAAAAATCTTGTATGTAAAATATATATAAATAAATCATTTAAGCTAGAATAAAACTTTAATAAAAATTAACTAAAAGTAAACCTTAATTAATATACAAATAAGTTATAGTCTAAACTCTTAAAAATTTACCCTACTTCTTATAACTAAAAACCATTAATTTAATTATATAAATTTAGTGAAATTTCTCCCCCTATTTAATTAAAAACACTACTTTGAAATTTCATTGTAAAAAAAAACGATTCCTCCCCATATTTCAGGTTTCCGACAATGAAAAATTCAAACAAATTAATTTTAAAAATTAATTTTATTCAAATTTAAATTTATTGTTGAAATTTTCTCTAAACTTATAATACCCCTACTATAAGCTAATTTATTCAAAATTATATAAAAATGATTAAAAAATCTTTTTTTTTAAAAAAAATTAGCAAAAATTTTAAAATTTAAAATTACAGCACCCCTACTGTTAGCTAATTTTCATCAAAATTATATAAAAATGATTAAAAAATTCTTTCNTTTTTTTATAAAATTACCATNAAAATCTAAATTAAACTTACAGCACCCCTACTGTTAGCTAATTTTCATCAAAATTGTATAAAAATGATTAAAAAATCTTTTTTTTAA